TTTAAATCTTTGTGTACTGACCCCTAATCGAATTGTTTGGGATTCAGAAGTGAAAGAAATCATTTTATCTACAAATAGTGGTCAAATTGGCGTATTACCAAATCATGCTCCTGTTGCTACAGCTGTAGATATAGGGATTTTAAGAATACGCCTTAAGGACCAATGGTTAACGATGGCTCTAATGGGCGGTTTTGCTAGAATAGGCAATAATGAAATCACTGTTTTAGTAAATGATGCGGAAAAAGGTAGTGATATTGATCCACAAGAAGCTCAGCAAACTCTTGAAATAGCGGAAGCTAATTTGAGAAAAGCTGAAGGAAAGAGACAAATAATTGAGGCAAATCTAGCTCTCCGGCGAGCTAGGACAAGAGTAGAGGCTGTCAATGTTATTTCATAACTAGTTGGTGCGTTCAAATAATCAAAAGAAGTTCTTTTTCTAAATCCTATTTTGATTGGATTCTGTCGAGGGAATCCAATCAAGCAGAATCCCATTTTGATACAACGCAATTCAAAAATGAAATTGAACTAGATTCAATAAAAAAAAATCTCTAAAAATAGATAGAAGAGGGTGGGGCAAAAAACTTATTAGATGTCGGAGTCAATGGTATCTAATAAGTTCTACCTACTATTGGATTTGAACCAATGACTCCCGCCGTATGAAAGCAATACTCTAACCACTGAGTTAAGTAGGTCATTTATCATCCCAAAGAGAACCAAACGGAACCCATCCCATCGATGGATTATAAATATCATATTGCTTATAAGCAATAATAATCTAAGCAATACCACTCAACCACTTACAAATTTAGGATGTTGGATCATAGAATATTCATCTTGACAACAAATTATATACATGATAAAATATGCATCACAAGCACTAAGGGCTATAGCTCAGTTGGTAGAGCACCTCGTTTACACGCGCGCCAATGTTTTTCAGGGGAGTCCATCATACAATCCAAAAAATGGATCTTATTGAGAAATCGATGTCTTACTCCATAACTTTACGAGAACAATAGCCTGACAAAGGGTTCGGTTCGATTTGAGTGCCCGTTTAGGTACCAAACAGACCCCATGATTGATTTGAGATATTGATAAGGTGAATACCAGTACATTCAATGCTAGGCATAATGAGTACAAGGCCCTCAAAAAATCTCTTTTCGTCCTATGAACTTGAAGGTGTATGAAGTTTCATATTGGATTTTTTAAGCCGAAGAATAGAGACTTTATTTAACTTAAAACGATCTAGGCCAGAGGCAGACCTACGTCAAGATAACCCCACCCTTGAAACACTTTGGTAGTGCTTCTGAATCAGAATCCCAAATAATGAATCAGAGCACGTGGAGCCATCCCCTTATCTTATTTTTCTGTCAAGAAAAAATATGGCGGATTGGCTGATATTTCTATCAGTTAATGAAAGAGCCCAATGCAAAAAAAATGCATGTTGGGTCTTTGAAACAGTTCAGATCATTTTGATAATAATAAGTTTGATCTGTTTTACCGAGAAGGTCTACGGTTCGAGTCCGTATAGCCCTAGAGCCCCATAAAATGAATAAAATCCAAATTTGAAATAAAAAATTGTATAATTTTCATTTCTTCATTCTTGTTTGTTGCTTGTAACTGACCGGTTGGTTCATCCAAACCCAATTTGTCCTAGAAACTCACTCACAGGAATCGTTTAAAGCCGAACAGAAAACTGAAAGAAAAACGTATTTCAAGAGATCGAATCGATCCTTTTCCAATCGTGCCAATCGTGGATAAACAAACCAACCCTTCGTCATTAATCTTCGGAGGGAAATTCTCTATGAATTTTCCTGTCCATAATCAAGGGGTTAAGCTAGCCAGACTCCCCTTTTTGGTATATCTAAAAACTAGACCTAGCGAAGCACACCAAAACAAAAAGGGGATGGTCTTCTTTTTCTCTATTCAATCAAGAGAAAACCCCACCCTTATTTTCATAAACGGAATATACCAACACTCAAATTAAGATATTCGAAATCCTGAGATGGAAATACCTACCCATTTTCTTCCATTTGAATACTCGTTCTATTCTAAATCACTAAGAAAAAAAAACGACAAAAAGACCTCCCGATTCTATTCCTAAAAAATAAAAATCTAGAAATCGAATTTTTATAAAAAAAATTTCAAATAATCAAAAGAAGAATTCTATTTTATTTGGAAGTCGCTTTCTTTAGCAAGAATCCTAGGCGAAAACAAGAAAATTTGTCTAAGCGTAACATATAGAGTTATACTAACTAAAGGAATTAAAGAAAATGGAAATAAAAAATGAAATAGGCTGGAAATAGGATCCCTGTCAAGTCAGTCGATAAATCTTGAAATGAGATATGCCCCGCAATAATCAAAGGAGACTAGAAGATTTGGTCAAAACAAGAATTCATTTTATTTGGACCAACCAGTTATGGATGACTTTCCAAATTCAATTCGAATCAACCAATCCGGCATAATTTCCACGTTCATAGGAGTGCGTCTATGTTTTTGCTTT